CAGTTCTTCTCTCTTTCGGAAGGAGCAATAATCAAATAAATAAGAAAATCAAGATCTAAAAGAATTCAAATATCATTTTGAATTCTTCATTATTCAGACTCTTCTCTTTCTCCAATAAAAAAAAAAAAAAAAAATTTCAAATTTCAAATAAAGAAGTTACAATTGAATTGGTCAAATAATCAAGTTAATGTGACTTTTTAAGTAAGATATTTTATAAGATAAAGAAAGAATAGGATATTTTCAATCATTTAACTATTATGTCGAATGAATATGAATATTCATTTAGAACGAATTATTCGTTCTCGGGGCATTGTATGTATATGTAATAGAGATGTAAAACAAAATTTTTTTTTTTTGAAAATAACATCGTTTTTCTTCTATTTCTTTTTTCCCCTAGTGTACTCTAGGCGGTACACACGTATCCACACTTTTGTATGTTATGGGGGAAGGAAGTATCCGCTACGGAATAAATATAGATAATCAATGCCAAGAGTGATCTGTTATGAACAATACATATACATGTCTTTCACATCCAACTATAAAAGTTTCTTATTTATTTAAAAATTGAAATGGCGGTTCCAAAGAAACGTACTTCTATGTCAAAAAGGCGTATTCGTAGAAATATTTGGAAGAAAAAGGGATATTGGTCAGCGGTAAAAGCTTTATCTTTAGCTAAATCTATTTCTACCGGGTATTCAAAAAGTTTTTTTTGTCCGACAAACAGGTAATAAAGCTTTGGAATAATCTGAATCGACATGACTCGATGAATTGGATGATTTATAAAATCAAAATAAAAAATTCACATGTTTTGAACTCATCTATATGAAATAGAACTGAACCGGCTGTTGTGGTATGTAGAAGAAAAATTCTTCTATCTATTGGGTTCTAATAACAATACTATTTTATTTATTTATTTTCAAAAATAAATAAATAAATAAAAGTTTGACTTTTCATTAAAGTAAATTTTTATCATAGGAGAGATGGGGATTGTTATTTTCCCCATCAATTCACTTTTCACAAAAATTTTTTTATTGTGAAAAGTGAATTTGATTATGTATCCCAAATAGTTATATGTCATTAATGTTTTTGGAAAATTTGAAACAAGTATGAATGACACTCCCTTTATGAAAAATTTTTCCGTAGGCGGGTATAAAATCTGTAGTAAAAATTACTGAATCCTTGAAACTATGAAAATAATGGATTAAAATATTTTAAGACTTTGCTTTGTAACTTTTCGGATTCCCTTTAGATCGATATTTATGTATGAACAAGAAGTCAATCTTCCGCAATCCAAAATAGATTCGGATATATAGATTGATCAATTCTAGGGTCCAAACGTAAGATCTATTTTAGATATGGATTTTCTTTCTAATAGACTTTATTTAATTTATATGTAAATTACATACCTTATGATAAAATAAAATTCTGATAGAGATTGAAACTCTTTTATTTTATATGCAGCCCAATACCTAACAAGTTTGGTAAATCTTCACACGACGAATTATGTATACAATCAGGATCCCAACCATTAATACAGTTTGAATACCAAACTAAATAAAAATTTCCAGAAAGCCTTGGATCTAGTTATCCAATTGTGATACATAAAAAAGCATATTTATTTATTTTCTTTTGTTCATTGAAACATGAATTATCAAAAATACTGAAGGGAAATTTCTTAGTTCTAGACCTCAACTGAGGCCATAACCGTCTAGTTCCAACTGTTCCGAGAGAGTTTATACTACGTGAAAACCCGTTGTTAAAAATGACAGCACATTGCAATAATATTATTGAGTGTTCAAATGTTCATTTGAACAAGTCTTTATTCGTCGATTCTAACGTTTCCTAAAACATATTGCATTGAATTCTTCAATATTGACGATTGAACATCATATGGACTATTATGGCTTCGATCAAGCCGCTATGGTGAAATCGGTAGACACGCTGCTCTTAGGAAGCAGTGCTAAAGCATCTCGGTTCGAATCCGAGTGGCGGCATTTCTAAAGGGGGCACAAGAAATCCTATAATAAATATAATTCGGAACTACAATTTTGTAATTGGGGACCCCTTCTTAATAAATTTTTATGATATTTACGACCCTAGAACATATATTAACTCATATCTCTTTTTCGATCGTTTCAATTGTTATTACGATTCATTTGATGACTTTCTTAGTCCATGAAATTGTAGGACTATATGATTCGTCAGAAAAAGGCATGATAGCCACTTTTTTCTGTATAACAGGATTATTAGTTACTCGTTGGATTTATTCGGGACATTTTCCTTTAAGTGGTTTATATGAATCATTAATCTTCCTTTCGTGGAGTTTCTCCATTATTCATATGGTTCCTAAAATGGAGAACCACAAAAAGAAAAATGATTTAAGCACAATAATCGCGCCAAGCGCTATTTTTACCCAAGGCTTTGCGACTTCGGGTCTTTCAACTCAAATACATCAATCTGCAATATTAGTCCCCGCTCTACAATCCCAGTGGTTAATGATGCACGTAAGTATGATGGTATTGAGCTATGCAGCTCTTTTATGCGGATCATTATTATCAATAGCTCTTTTATTCATTACATTTCGAAAAAACATAGGCATTGTTGGCAAAAGCAATAATTTATTAATTGGGTCATTTTACTTTGGTGAGATCCACTACTTGAATGAAAAAAGAAGTTTTTTACAGAGCACTTCTTTTCTTTCATTTAGAAATTATCACAGGTATCAATTGACTCAGCGATTGGATCATTGGAGTTATCGTATCATTAGTCTAGGGTTTACCTTTTTGACCATAGGTATTCTTTCGGGAGCGGTATGGGCTAATGAGGCATGGGGATCTTATTGGAATTGGGACCCCAAGGAAACTTGGGCATTTATTACTTGGACCATATTCGCGATTTATTTACATATTAGAACAAATCGGAATTTGCAAGGCACGAATTCGGCAATTGTGGCTTCTGCGGGATTTCTTATAATTTGGATATGCTATTTTGGGGTCAATCTATTAGGAATAGGACTACATAGTTATGGTTCATTCACATTAACATCTAATTGAAGAAATGGACTAAATACATAGGAATATCAATCCATATAAGGAAAGTTTGTGCGAGTTTTTGAGGACCATTTACATTTTCAATCACTACTAAATGGTCCTCAAAAACTCGAGATGTATCTGATTCCAATTTCGATTCACTTCATTTTTTCTTTTGTTTTTTCATTGTACAGTGAACGATCTTTTAAATCACAGGATTATTTGACGTCTTATTGATGAAAACTATTTATAAAAGTAATTAGATAGAATAGTTTCTGCCTTGTCAACTGATAGTGAGATAAGGAAATCGGGATAAATACCGATACCTATTACGGGTAGAAAGATACAGATCGAAACAAATAGTTCGCGTGGTCCAGAATCCAAAAAAGAAGAATTTGTAACATGAAACAGCTTGTATCCATAGAATATCTGACGTGACATAGATAATGAATAAACAGGAGTTAATATCATTCCAATTGCCATTACAAAAATAATTATTACTTTTGGCATTAAAAGATATTTCGGACTAGTAATTATTCCAAAAAAGACTACCGATTCTGCAACAAAACCACTCATTCCTGGCAACGCAAGAGAAGCCATCGAGAAACTACTGAACATGGTAAATATTTTTGGCATGGGGATGGCTATTCCTCCCATTTCGTCGAGATAAACAAGACGTATTCTATCGTACGTCGTTCCTGCCAAGAAAAAAAGTGCAGCGCCGATAAATCCATGAGAAATTATTTGTAAAATAGCTCCATGGAGACCCATATCGGTTATGGAACCAATTCCTATAATTGTGAAACCCATATGAGATACCGAGGAATAGGCTATTCTCTTTTTTAAATTGCGTTGACCTGGAGAAGTTGAAGCTGCATAGATTATTTGAATCGTTCCTACTATTATCAACCAAGGAGAAAATATCGAATGGGCGTGGGGTAATAATTCCATATTGATCCGAATTAACCCATATGCTCCCATTTTTAATAAGATTCCGGCTAGAAGCATACATGTACTGTAATGTGCTTCTCCATGGGTATCTGGTAACCATGTATGTAAGGGTAGACTCGGCGATTTGACAGCATAAGCAATAAAGAAACCAAAATATAATATTATTTCCAATTCCAGGGGATATGATTGATTAGCTGATGTTTCAAAATTTAATGTTGGTTCATTAGGACCATATAAACCCATACCTAGAACTCCCATTAAGAGAAAAATTGAACCCCCCGCAGTGTACAAAATAAACTTTGTAGCTGAGTACAGACGTTTCTTACCTCCCCACATGGACAAAAGTAGGTAAACAGGAATTAATTCAAACTCCCACATGATGAAAAAAAGTAAAAGGTCCCGAGAAGAAAATAATCCTATTTGACCGCTGTACATTCCTAACATTAGGAAATAGAACAATCGTGAATCTCGAGTAACTGGCCGAGCCGCTAAAGTAGCTAAAGTAGTGATGAATCCCGTCAGTAAAATGGGTCCTATGGAAAGTCCATCGATTCCTAGTCTCCAGTGAAAATAAAAAATATTTATCCATTTATAATCCTCCTTCAATTGGATTAATGGATCGTCCAATTGAAAATGATAACAGAATGCATAAGTTGTTAGAAGGAGTTCTAACATGGAAATACAAATAGTGTACCACCGAACCACCCTATTTCCTCTATGAGGGAGAAAGAAAATTGATAAACCCGCGGATATTGGAAAAACGACAATTATTGTTAACCAAGGAAAATAACTCGTGATAAAGACAAGATAGACTTTGACCAGAAAAACCCGCACTCGAGAAAATCGATTTTCTCGAGTGCGGGTTTTTGTCGGTAAAAAGGGATCAAATGGATTCAAGTGGAATTGTATAAAACGTATCAATAAGCTAGACCCATGCTACGAGTTGTCTCATGCCATAAATAAACCCGGACACTCAAGAAATCTGTTGGACAAGCGGATTCACATCTCTTACAACCTACACAGTCCTCCGTTCTTGGAGCAGAAGCAATTTGCTTAGCTTTGCATCCGTCCCAAGGTATCATTTCTAATACATCTGTGGGACAAGCTCGTACACATTGAGTACACCCTATACATGTATCATAAATCTTCACTGAATGTGACATTGGATTTATCCATTTTTTGAACGTTATCAATTTTCGATCTGGTCAAATAAGTAGTAACTGAATCATATATTGTAAACACCAGATGAATCAGTAGTTTACCAGAATTTTTTTGATAATCAATCTCCTTCTGGATCTGTTCATGAAAGAGAGCCAAGATATTTTGATATCTTACGTTTCAGCAAACATAGTCATACGGGTTATCCATAACACACTAATTTGAATTAGTAAATATTCTATCTGTCTTTATTTATATCATTACGACTATCGACTATTTATTCAACAAATTCGATTGATTGATACGAGTTGATTTTCTGTTACGATAGATCGACGAAATAATAGCCGGTCCAATAGCAGCTTCAGCGGCTGCAATAGCTATAACAAAGATCGAGAAAATGTCTCCTTTTAATTGACGACTATCAAATAAATTCGAAAATGTTACTAGATTTATATTAACCGCATTCAGTATAAGCTCAAGACACATAAGCGCTCTAACCATGTTTCGGCTTGTGATCAATCCATAAATACCGATAGAAAATAAATAGGCACTTAAAATAAGTACATGCTCAGTCATCATTGACCAACTCCTCATCAATCGAGATTGATTTCAATATGAACAAGAGTCAAATTTCACCAATTTGATTGACTAGAATCTAACAAGTACGAAACAAAGGAAGGTATCAGTAATAGATCGAACTAAAACTCAAACCCCTTCAATTTCATAGATAACAGTAAAATAGAAAAATAGAACTGAAAAAAAAAAAAATTGATGTGATATGATAATCATAACACAGAACAAAAGAGGGCCTTTTTTATTATTTTTAATTTAAAATTCTAAGTATTTATTACTGACGAGCCATAGCAATTGCACCTATCAAGGCAACTAAAAGAATTATAGAAATGAGTTCAAAGGGAAGATAAAAATCTGTTGATAAATGAATTCCTATTTGTTGAACGCCACTTGTCAGGTCCTGCTCTATAATCTGGTTTGATCTTGTAGTCCAAATAATCCCGTACCATGACGTATTTGAAATAATAGTAATTAGTGAAAAAAGAATACTCGTACAAACCAGTAAAGTGATTCCATCTCCAACTGTCAAAAGATATAAATCCTTGTAATATTCTGAACCATTCATGAACATCACAGCAAATACGATTAATACATTTATGGCCCCTACGTAAATAAGGAGCTGTGCAGCGGCTACAAAATAGGAGTTAGATGGAATATGGAATAAAGATATACAAACAAGAACTAATCCCAATGAAAAGGCAGAATAAATTGGATTGGTAAATAATACCACTCCTAGGCCTCCTAATATAAGACCCGATCCCAGAAACACTAAAAGAATATCATGTATTGGTCCAGGTAAATCCATTATGTGTAAAATAATAATAAGAAATAAATAAGTTGAAATATTTCATGACCTTACTGACTACTGACCGGGCCAGGAACAAGAAGGTTACCCTTTATTTCTTTTTTTTTTGTAAAGGATACGTTCCTAATTGAATTGAATCCCAGTGTGGTGTGGATACACTTATTGGACCAATCCTTCTTCTGTATCCGAAAGAGCAGTTGGAATTGTATATTTCGAAATCATTACGGATATATGAATCTATTCTAAATCCAAATCAAGCCGTGATTCTCAACAATCAACGGTTATGTTTTGTAGTTACTAACCAACCAAAAAGAAAGAAACTACGCTCCTTTAGATCAAAACTGAATCTTAGTAATCCTTCTTGAATTAAGGAGGTTGGTTATCCATGGCTATTTTTATTTGAGTCGAATTCATAATTGGTCGAATTGTGTAATCTCCAATTACTGACATTGGTAACCGACCCAAAGCAATTTGATTAAAATTCAACTCGTGACGATCATAAGTAGAAAGTTCATATTCTTCAGTCATTGATAAACAGTTTGTTGGACAATACTCGACGCAGTTACCACAAAATATACAGATTCCAAAATCAATACTATAATTAAGCAGTCGTTTCTTTCTAATATCTGTTTCCAATCTCCAATCAACAACGGGTAGATCTATGGGACATACACGAACACATACTTCACAAGCAATGCATTTATCAAATTCAAAGTGGATTCGACCGCGGAAACGTTCTGATACGATCGATTTTTCATAAGGATATTGAATAGTTACAGGTAAACGATTCGCGTGAGATAAGGTAATCATGAAACTTTGACCAATGTACCTTGCTGCTCGTATTGTTTGTTGACCATAATTCATGAATCTAGTCACCATAGGGAACATATCGTGGATATCTACGAATAAATTGATGTTTCTTTCTCTTGCTTGAGAGGGGTTATGAATTGCGAATATGGATTCTGTTACAGTGAAAGGAGTTGGGAAGAAGTTGTCAATAATAGATTACCTAGGGAAACGGGTAAAAGAAATTTCCATCCAAGATTTAATAGTTGGTCCATTCTCATCCTAGGTAAAGTCCATCTTGTTGTGATAGAAATGAACAGGAACAAATAAGCTTTAGCTAATGTAATAAGGATACCAATTGTTGTTCCAAAGACTCCATCCGTTTTATTTATTCCGAAAAGTTCAGGAATGAATATGTACGGAATATATGGATCCCACCCACCTAAGTAAAGAACTGTTACAAATAATGAAGAAACTAGTAGATTTAGGTAAGAAGCAACGTAAAATAAACCATATTTGATACCTGAATATTCAGTTTGATAACCTGCTACTAATTCCTCTTCTGCTTCTGGTAAATCAAAGGGTAATCTCTCACATTCCGCTAGGGAAGAAATTAGAAAAACTAAAAACCCTATAGGTTGACGCCACAGATTCCATCCCCAAAACCCATATTTTGACTGTGCCTCAACTATATCAACTGTACTTGAACTGTTAGATAATCATAGTCGATGATAACATCACCGTTCCCATCGCTATTCCAGAACCGTACATGAAACCTCAGCTTCATACGGCTCCTCAACGGCCACAAAAAAATCGAAAGACATTTTTGGTTCCTTATTACTTTGCCATGTTTGTAGGGTGGATAGAGTAAAGATGTATCGGAGAGTTCTGAATTCGACCAAAGAAATTCTGTCTGCTATAAAAACAAATAAAAAGCGCTTCTGAATTGATCTCATCCTTTATTTTCAAAATCTAATTGATTTTTGTTTAGTAATAGCTTAATCCTTCAATAAAATACTCGTACTCGTTGTATCAATAGACGATCCATATCTTTCAATTACGAAAAATAATTAGACACTACATATACTAGTTCATGAATCATGATAGGAATTCCATCCGTATGAATATGAATGAGTTGGAGGAGATAAACAAAGACATCTTAGTATAGTATTCGGGTTTTCCTATTGTATTTTATTTCTTTCGTTCCTGTTCTTCTTTCTCACTAAAAAGAAAAAGAGAAGAGGGATTCTAAACCAAAAAAGGAAAGGATTATTTCGTTCCTGATAGTTATTTCTTTAATCAGTGGATAAGAACATACTCTGGATCAGAATCGTGAGGAAGTACTGCTTGATCATTTCTACCAACTTCAAGTCCTCATTATGATTCCTTTTATGGCAAAATATCCTCTTGGATACCTTACGTTATCTCTATTATTAATCCTTTGTGTACCTTGGTGTTCCTAACCGTCCACTCATTTTTGATTGATCCCCGGTATGGTAATACATACAATACAATTGTAGAAACTCTACAAAGTTGATCTTTTGCGTCCGCTTCAAGTCATGGTGACTAATCAACCAATCTTGGGATAAACAGTTTCTACTGCTTATGTTTGCTTTCACCTTACTCTCGTACATAGGGAATGAGAATCAATCTTTTGACTGCAAATTTATAAGCTGTTTTGTTTCACTCATATAACTATCTGGTTTAATTCATTGACCCGAATGATGAATAAAAAAAAAAAAGAAAAATATCTATTCAATACATTCAACCCCTTTCCTAGAAAGAAAGGAAAGAGGTAAAAGTTCATGTTCGAACGAATCACACGTAGAGATATTGATAACACACATGGAGTTAACGGTATTTCATAACTAATGGATTGAGCAGCGGCTCGTAGACCACCCGAAAAGGAATATTTATTATTCGATCCATATCCTGACATAAGAAGTCCAATAGGAGCAATACTGGAAATAGCGATCCATAAAAAAACACCTATACTGAGATCGGCTAGAACAAAACGATAGCCAAAAGGAATTGCTGAATAACTTAGTAGAATGGATATGACTGCTATAGAAGGTCCGATACTGAATAACCGAACATCTCCTCTAGACGGTAGAAGATCTTCTTTGAAAAGTAGTTTGATCCCATCCGCCGGAGCTTGAAGAATTCCCAAGGGACCGGCATATTCAGGACCAATACGTTGTTGTATCCCTGCAGAAATTTCTCTTTCTAACCACACAATCACGAGTACACCTATTGTGATTCCCACTATAGGAGTAAAAATAGGAACAAGCAACCATACGAGGCCATACACCTCTTTTAAGGATTCCGATCTGGAAAAAGAATTGATAGCTTGTATTTCTGTCGTATCAATTATCATTTCAACGATCAACTTCTCCCATAATGATATCTATACTACCTAGTATCGTCATGATATCGGCCAATTTCATTCTTTTAACTAGCTGAGGAAGAATTTGCAAGTTGATGAAACCGGGTGGGCGAATTTTCCATCTCCAGGGAAAACCACTATTATCTCCGATCAGAAAAATTCCCAATTCTCCTTTTGGAGCTTCAACTCTCACATAAAGTTCTTGTTTCGACAATTCAAAAGTGGGAGAAGGCTTTTTACTAATGAATCGATATTTAAAATCATTCCATTCGAAATCCCTTGTCCTTGCTTTATCAAAGCGCCGTACTTCTAAATTCTCATAGGGCCCGCCTGGAATTCCTTCCAGAGCCTGTTGAATAATTTTTATGGATTCCGCCATTTCACTGATTCGTACTAAATAACGAGCTAATGAGTCTCCTTCTTTTTGCCATTGGACTTCCCAATCGAATTCATCGTAACACTCATAACGATCAACTTTACGAAGATCCCACTGGATTCCGGAAGCTCGTAGCATTGGTCCTGATAAACCCCAATTTATTGCTTCTTCTCCACCAATAATGCCCACCCCTTCAACTCGTTCCAAAAAAACGGGATTCCGCGTAATAAGTTTTTGATATTCAACAACTCCTGTTAAAGAATAATCGCAGAAATCCAAACATTTATCTATCCAGCCATGAGGTAGATCAGCAGCTACTCCCCCGATACGGAAATAATTATGCATCATTCGCATACCTGTGGCAGCTTCGAATAGATCATATAGCAATTCCCTCTCCCTGAAAATATAGAAGAAAGGAGTCTGTGCACCGATATCTGCCATAAAAGGACCAAGCCATAATAAATGAGAAGCTATACGACTCAACTCCAGCATAATGACTCTGATATAGCTGGCTCTTTTAGGTACTTGAATATTTCCCAATTGTTCTGGTGCATTTACTGTTATTGCCTCTGTGAACATAGTAGCTAAATAATCCCAACGTGTTACATAGGGTAGATACTGTATAATTGTTCGGTTTTCCGCAATTTTTTCCATCCCCCTATGTAAATAACCCAATACGGGTTCACAGTCAATAACATCTTCACCATCTAGAGTAACGATGAGTCGAAGAACACCATGCATTGATGGGTGGTGTGGACCCATATTGACTATCATGAAGTCTTTTCTTGTTTCCGGTACAGTCATATGTTTTCTTACCCTGATTCATTATTTCATGAATTGCTGGAAACGGGGTTCATCAAAATTCAAGATCCAATAAACCAAATAATTCAAACGAATCTTCCAATTAACCAATTTTTTGTTCCCGAATATCCAACTGACTAATTAATTCTTTATAACGTACTCTATTTTTCTTTGACAAATAAGCCAGTAGTCGTTGACGTTTTCCAAGAATTTTCCGCAGGCCTCTCTGAGATAAATAGTCTCTTCTGTGCAATTCCAAATGGGAAGTAAGTCTACGTATCTTATTGGTGAAACTGAATATTTGAAATTCAACAGATCCTTTGTTTTTTTCTTCTTGCGGAATAACCGAGATTAATGAGTTTTTTATCATAAAAATTTCTTTTTCTTTTTCTTTCTTTTCTGATATTACTGATCAGAAATAATAATAAAGCCGCCCGTTTAGGTCTGGTACGCACAATAAAATAATCTGGATTTAGTCATAAACTACTTTTGTCTTGTCTATCGAATCCAATTAAGAAATTGGATTCGATAGACAAGACATGGTATATTTCGATGCTCACAAAAGGTAATGATTTGGACTTAAGAAAATTCTTCCGATTCATTCCTAGATCCAATTGCAATGATACATCATTGAATCAGTATCGTGTATCAGAATGTAACATAACCTGTGTACCTCCGTATGCCTTTATCTGCTGGATATGACACGTAATATAGATATATAGCAAATGTACCATCAACTAATTCTGAAGTGGATACATATGTATCCTTGACATACTGAAACGACTCCCATTATTGGTATCAAACCAGTAGCGATTCATACAAGCTAAATCTTCTAATCGGAAATTGGGCCAAAGAAACAATTTGAATTGGATCAATTTATTTCTATCCGTATCAATATGCTTGTCCTCACCCAAAAAATGCACACAGTCCCTCGTGTTGTAGCGGTCGACCAATACTGGATATTTATCCACAATTCTCCCACTTGCAGAATTAAATCTCCCACTTGCAGAATTAAAACAAATTCGAATTCTCAATTCTCTACGACGTCTAGTAGATGGAATATTTTCAGGAACAAGCAAATCATATTTTTCTTCTCGGCATATTTCATTAGTTTGGTGCTTATTCTTATGGACCAGGGAAATACCTATTATTTGATACATAATTGATTGTCCATCCAATTTTAGAAACAAACGAATCGGCTCGATAGTTATTATTCCTCTTTTTATGAATGTTGGAACATCTAGAATAGGATACGTCAAACGCCGTAGTGTCGCCAGGAAATTCATACGAATATCTCCTATTTCTGATATCCATTATCTCTGGTAGATTCAAAGAAGAATTTATGTTTAATTGAGAAACCAAATGTTTTCTCATTAATAAATTTAGTTGTGGCCCACTAATATCCTTCTTGGATTGGCTTTGTTTTCTACGGCTTTTAATGTCTGATTCCGCGGAATCAACAAGAAGGTCTTCTTGTTGATTTGGCGGATCTGATCCAAGATTCTTTTGGTCCGACTGTTCTTTTTCTTTTTTTTCAGCTTCTTCACGAAGATACTCTTCGAATTCACGAAGAAACCTTTTTTCTTGTTCGCTAAAGCTTTCATTATTTAAAAAAAGTAATTTAATTGGTATGATCCGCGGTTTACTCTTATATGCACCATAAAGTGGCACTAATTCTGAGAAGAACCAAGTTTCCATTTCTTGATTCGATATGGAACGATATAGCATTTCTTCATTCATTCCCATCCAATCAAAAAAACTTTTTTGATTGGATGGGTTTCTTTCTTGATGAATCGTGAGAGAAAAAAGATCTTTATTATCCATTATTTGATAATTATTAGTCCCAGTCTTAGTTTTTTTCTTTATGTTGGTCCCAGTATCTCTATTGATCCGGTGCTTAATACCAATATTTTTTCTACTAAAATAAAGAATAGTTCTCCACTCCAAATATTTTCTACCCATATTTTTATCCATATCGTTATCTCCTAGATAATCACTAATAGAAATATATGAGTATGAGTCCTTCTTGTCCTCATAATGAATATATTTATGTGATAAAAGATCATATCTGTAGTTTTTTGTGAATTTATATTTTTGAATCGGTAATGAATTCATTATATAATTTTTTTGTTTCTCGCAATGAATGGATTGTTCTTTTTCATATGAATCTTTTTTTGATTCTTTATTTTGACTCGTATGACGTTTCCTGACCTTATTTCGCCATTTTTGCGATACTAATCTAGACCATCTAGTCTGAGAGAAATTGTATTGATAATGACCCCTTAACCATTTTTTCCATTCATTCATTCCAGAAATCGGAAGTCTTTTGGAACTTGATTTGGCATCCACTATTCCTAGTGTCCACAAATATTCTTTTATTCTATCCTTAAAAAAAAGACGTGCTCCGTGATCTTGAAGTACAGATCTCAAGTGATACTTATTAATTACTTGTGTTTGCGATAAATTGTAAAATACATACGCTTGGGACAAAGAAGATAAGTCCCGAGAAATCTCTGATTCCTCATTACTAATATTATAAATATGAAAAAGCGATTCTTTGAGAATCGAAATAAAGTGAATTGTATTTTGATTTGTTTCAAAAAATTCTTGTTTATTTTTTTCAATATTATCAATGTATTTATTGATCATTTTTTTTGATGATTCAAAGAAAGGTTGTGCATGAATTCTGAAACTATTAATGGTACATAGAAAAATATCCACGTATATTCTTTCAATGAAAGAATTTACGAAACATTCCCATTTACGTACGAATCGGACACTTTTTCCTTTTAATATCTGCCAAATATGTTTCTGTGATTCCGATCTTTTATCACCCCAATCCGTCTCGTAAGGACTACTACTATTTCTATCTGGAGTTAGAAATATTTTTCTCCTTTCTAGTTCTTCTGCAATATTGTTTATTTCTCGTATGACTATCATTCTCCTAATGAATATATCGTTCTTTTGTGTCCGCGAAAAATTTGTCCGAACCGCAGGACTACGTTGAACGGCCCGTTTTTTTTGAAACTTCTTACTGAGTCTGGAATCTTTTCGATTTTTATGCGGTTTATGTACTTTACTCAATTCAGATGGAAATAGGAAACTGGAATTTTCTTTTGAAAATTCTTTTATTTTTTCTTTTTTAAATAAAGTGATTTTTTGAATCCATCTTATTTTATCTTCTAAGATCCCCGGCATTTCCTGTAGAAATGAAAACCCTTTTATTAAAAAAGATCTTATTAGAGTTGAAAAGCTTTTCTTTTTCAGTTCTTTTCTCATTCTTTTTTCGAGTTTTTTCCAAATGGGTTTAAAAAAAGAAGGTTGTTCTTTAAGAGGACCAAAAGGTTTTTCTTTTGCCCCTCCCCAGGGCGTTAAATAAAAAGAACCTTTGGTTTTCCCCTTTCTTTTATTTTTCCAATCCGCATTTCTTTTTTTCTCTTTCATTGGATCGGATCGTAGCTTAGATTTGCGCCAAGGTTTCGGATAGAAAGGGAATAGGACCTTTATCTGAATACCGCCCATTAACCAGTTGTTCGGAAGTTCTCTGTCTGATATTTGAACGCCTTTATAGGTGCAGTATATATGTAGTTCTTTCTTCCAATCCCTCCAATCTGCGTCCCATTGGGGAGTTTTAAAGAAGAGCGCACGGACGATATTTTTCACTATTACCGTTGAAGGCAGTAGGATGTATTTTCTAAAAATCGATTGGGCTATTAAGCTGAGACTTCTTGATCCTTGCAGCCCCAGGACAACATCGTCAAATCCTTGGTATAGCATTTCATCAAAGAACTCTTTTCCTCTTTCCAGCAATGGATCGTCGTCTTCAATTTCCATCTCTTCTAACCAAATAGATTCACTTTTTACCAGTTCTTCCTCTTCCATTTCAGAATCCGAAGTTGAGACTTCGAATTTGGGATCTTTCCCCAACCAATTACGAAAAAGGTATTTCCATAATTCGATTATATTTACAAAAGATGTAAAAGCCGCTCCGCGTATTCTGCCCAAAAAAAGTGGAGACTGGAAGAGTGGTTGATACACCCTCAAAATAGGTATTTTACGTCTTTGAGCGCGCATGGATCCTTTGATTAGGCCCCGATAAGGATCTCTCTCTCTTGGGTAATCTAGTAGTGCTATC